AATTCACCGGCCATGACTTCATCAAGACCATAAATACGAGCAATGCCATCGCCCACTTGAAGTACAGTACCTGTATTTAAAATCTTTACTTCTCTATTATATTGTTCAATACGTTCACGGATAATATTACTAATTTCATCGGCTCGAACGGTTACCATAAATATTTCTTAATTATTTTTTCTTATTGTTTGAAAGAAAAAAAAAAATAATAATGCCTGCAGTAGAAAGACTAATCCGTTGTTTCTTTTATTGTTACAAACATACCAATATTAGTACTGATGGTGCGTAAATGTAACTCGTTGTTCAAACAACTATTCAGAGTTCCTAGAGCTCCTTGTAAGGCTTGTTGGAAAACTTGTTGTTGAACTTGGTTAATCGTTCTTTGCTGTTCAAAATGAATGGCGTCATTCTTATAATTTTCTAATTGTTCCAAAGTCTTTGAGGTTGAATTAATCAAATTACATTTTTCTCGTTCTATCTCAGAATATCCATTCACTCGAAATTGATCCGCTTCCATTTCTACTTTTCGTAAATGGGATCGGGCTTTTTCCAGCTGTTCGAGGGACCTCTCACGTAGTTCTTCTGAATTTTGAATAGTTTTCAAGATTCTTTGTTTTCTATTATCTAATAAATCGTTTAATGAAAGTAGACTCTATTTCCATTCAGTTCAAAACTTCCACAATCCCTTCCCGAACCAAACATGAATCTTTCAATTCATTTGGCTCTCACACCCAATTACTTATGAGAATTCCTATCTCTTTTTTTAATGTAATGAGCCTGTCTTCTCTATTTCTATTAAAATTGAAAAACGGATCACTAATCGAAAAAAATAATATTCGGAGGACTCTTCTGACCAACCAAATAATTGTCAGCAAAGTTGTTTTTTTTATTAAAATCCAAAGAATTACTTTTACTTTATGCATAGGTCATCAATTTAGCGTAAAATAAAAAAGTGGAAAGTTGAAATACACTGAGGTATTTTTCGAACCAAATAAAAGGCTCGAATCCGTTTTTTATCGACATGAGTGTTCTATATCGAAAAAGAAATTCCTACCCTTTGTTTTGAAACCATTTCCGTATTAAGCTATATAGTAGAAAGAGTACCGTGCTTATATCTGGACTTCAAACGGTTTAGCTTTAACCCTGTTAATGGTCGCACATTATTGGTTAATAGAGAATCAAAGTATATTTACCAATGACTCACGAAATGTTATGGTTCTAAAATATGATTTCTTAATTTATTCAGAAGTAATTCGCGAAATCATGCACCTTTTCTTTCCTAGTTATACCAAAAAATAAAGTGCAGTTGGTCGGATCCAGCCTATTCTTGAAATAAACAACTCACACACACTCCCTTTCCAAAAAAAATTAATACACCTAGTACTACACTTAGATTTATTGGATTTGTTGCAAAAATATCGGTATTAAACTCGAAACTTCCGGCGGGTGCCCAATAAGCTAAGGAAAGGAAAGAATCGGTTACATTTTTCATATGATCTCCTCTTGCGTATTCTTATAGATAAAACAAATTGTCTATATTTTTTATAGTAGCGTTTTTCCTATTATTTATTTTTATAAATACTCCTAAAATAGCGTTAAAAATAAAAAGGATTTAAAAAAAGTATTTTGTTTCAATTTAAAATAAGAATGAAACTTATTAGAATTAGATATTGAGTCTTATGTGAGTTTCGTAATATCTCGTTTATTGCAATACTTCTTAAAAAAGAGTTCCCTTGGAATCCCAGAATAAAGCTAATTGGTGTACCAATTCCTCCTCCCCCAATCAGTCCTTTACATGTACATGAGCGTAAGAAATGAAATTTGAATAAAATTTGAAACAAGCAACAGCAAACCCAAAGAAATAAAAAACTAAAACTATATTGTAAGATTAAACAAAGGGATTCGCAAATAAAAGTGCTAATGCCACAACAAGTCCATAAATTGTTAAAGCTTCCATAAAAGCGAGACTAAGCAATAAAGTACCTCGTATTTTTCCCTCTGCTTCGGGTTGTCTCGCGATCCCTTCTACAGCCTGTCCCGCAGCAGTACCTTGACCAACTCCAGGTCCAATAGAAGCAAGTCCAACGGCCAATCCAGCAGCAATAACGGAAGCGGCAGAAATCAGTGGATTCATGAGAAATTCCTCTCACCAAAAAAATAAAAAAAATAGTTAATGATACAATCAAACAATGAATTTTGACTTAGTCATCCGATGGATCAAATTTATCCAGTCAAAATAACTAAGAAACCATAAGTTAAATACTAATATTTGTGGATTATTAAAAATACCTATATATCCGTTTTTTTAGTTCTTATCAAATTTGTCCAAACTTTGTTTTTATATTTCTTTATTTTTTCCGAATCGTTCTTTGAATTCTTTGTTCTTTTTCGTGATTTAAACTCATCCAATTCAATATTAAATTAAAAATGAAAATTGCAGACGACGATGAAAAAGAAGGACTTTCATTCAAATACCTATTTAACACCTATGTAGTAGGGCAAATTAGATATATCTTTAGTTCATATCCGCTTAGTTAATAGCTAGTATCACATATACATGTCCTTCCCCCATAACGTAAACAAACTATTCAATTAGGAAAAAGATCTTTTAGATCTCTTTTATTTATTCTACAATTACTTAATTTTAATATCGTAATATCTGTTTTACTATTACTTATTCTAGATTGTATATACCTTAACCTCATTTCTATATTTATGTTCTCTAAGTTTACCTTAATTTGCTAAGCGTCTACATTGCGTCAGGTTAAGCTAAAAAAAGGACTCTGTCAAAAATTAGTGGTGGCCTTCCATGGATTCCCCTATATAAGCCGCAGCTAAAGTTGCAAAAATAAGAGCTTGAATACCACTGGTAAATAATCCAAGAAACATGACGGGTATAGGTACCACTAATGGTACTAAAGAAACAAGAACAACAACTACTAATTCATCGGCTAATATATTTCCGAAAAGTCGAAAACTAAGGGATAAGGGTTTTGTGAAATCTTCTAAGATGTTAATGGGTAAAAGAATTGGAGTGGGTTGAATGTATTTACCGAAATAATCTAATCCCTTTTTGCTAAGACCCGCATAGAAATATGCCACTGATGTCAGTAAAGCTAAAGCAACGGTAGTATTGATATCATTTGTGGGTGCCGCTAACTCACCATGAGGTAATTGTATGATTTTCCAAGGTAAAAGAGCACCTGACCAATTCGAAACAAAAATAAATAGAAACAGAGTTCCAATAAATGGAACCCATGGCCCATATTCTTCTCCAATCTGGGTTTTACTCACGTCTCGAATGAATTCAAGGACATATTCAAAAAAATTTTGACTATCAGTAGGAATGGTTTGTGGATTCTGAACAGCTATAACGGCTGCAGCTAGTAAGATAGTAATTACAACCCAAGAAGTAATAAGTACTTGGGCATGGACTTGGAAACCTCCTATTTGCCAATAGAAATGTTGGCCTACTTCCACGCCGGATACAGCATATAACCTCTTTAGTGTGTTGATGGAACATAATAAAACATTCATAGTATCCTCTGAAAGAAATATAACTTTAAAAAGGGATTATTTTTTTTTCAACCATCTCTTTTTCGACTTATTCATCTGCTTTGTATATTTTGAATATCAACAAATTATACAATAAACTCAATTATTTTGATTTCTTTTGTGCGATTCAGGAATCGTAACCAATTTAATAAATATATGGAGTTTAAAAAAAAATTTAAACAAAATAGAATTTTATTATCACGAATTCCGTATATAGCTAGAACGACCTTCGCAAATAGAAAATACTAATTTGTTAAGAATTAATCGGATTGAAGCTATGGCGTCATCATTCGCCGGAATTGAAATATCGGCTAGATCCGGGTCGCAATTTGTATCGATTAAACAAATCGTTGGAATTCCCAAAGTAATGCATTCTCGAAGAGCGGTATATTCTTCTTGCTGATCAATAATTATTACAATATCGGGTAACCTTATCATATATTTAATGCCGCCCAGATATGTTTGCAAGTGAGATAGTTGGCGCTTCAACATAGCCGCATCTCTTTTTGGGAGACGGTAGAGTCTACCCGTCTTTTGTTCTGTTCTCAAGTCCCTGAACTTATGAAGTCTAGTTTCTGTAGTATACCAATTTGTTAACATACCACCAAGCCATTTTTTATTAACATAATGACAGCGAGCCTTTATTGCAGCCCGTGCTACTGAATCCGCTGCTTTATTTTTGGTCCCAACAATTAAAAATTGTTTTCCCCTACTTGCTGCATCAAAGACTAAATAACAAGCTTCCGATAAAAATCGAGCCGTTCTAGTAATATTTATAATATGAATACCTTTACGCTTTGCAGAGATATAAGGTGACATTTTAGGATTCCATTTCCTAGTACCATGACCAAAATGAATTCCCGCTTCCATCATTTCTTCCAAATGGATATCCCAATATCGTCGTGTCATTTCTCCCCACACTTCTCTTTTTTTCTTTAAAGAGAAGAAGTACCCTAAAAATAAAAAGTTGTTCCCATGGAACCTTTTCTTCTAACGGGGATTGTCCGTTGATACATGATCCAAGCCATTCAGGTTTTTCTTTTTTCTATTCGATTCATTATTAGTATTACCTAATTAAATAACTGCAACACAAACCGGATGAATCTGATTCTGCTCTTAGCAATCATTAAATCCTAAAAATAAAGATGTCTCATGTACATTTTTTGAAATGCAAAAAGAAAAAAATTCTCTGTGGTGGAACAAAAGATCTCTCATTTCCCGCTCAAATAAATTATTCCTTTTCGTTTCAAAAGGAATGGTTTTATGCTGCCTTGAACGGTGCACAAATCCTTTGAATCCAGTACCAACGGGTATCATCCCCCCTAGAACAACATTCTCTTTCAGACCTTTCAACCAATCGATACGACCACGTATAGCGGCTTTTGCTAAAACTCGAGCAGTTTCTTGAAAACTTGCTTCGGATATGAAACTTTGAGTATTGAGAGATGCTTTCGTTATTCCCAATAATATAGCTCGGTAACAAATCGCTTCTTCCAAAGCTCGCCCCATTTGTTCCGCGCGCAAAAATCCTATGAGTTCTCCGGGTAAAAAAACATTAGACATTCCTTCTTCAGAAACCAACACCTTTGATGTTATTTGACGTACAATAATTTCTATATGTCTATTATGGATCTGCACACCCTGGGATCGATAAACCTTTTGGATTTTATTAACCAAAGAGATACGACTTTGTGCTATAGTTAGTTCAGCGCCAATCAAGAATATCCAAGGAATTCCAAGACTTCTTGTTATACGCTCGTTCCAACCCTCAACTCTCTTTTCTAGGTTCATTGATATTGAATCAATCGAACGCACTTCTAACACTTGTTCTACTTTTGGAAGACCCTGGGTTATATCACCAGATCTCGACTTTTCATATATAAATGTAACTAATGTATCTCCTTCGAAAAGTATTTCCCCATAATGGCCATGAACAGTTGCTTCGGGAGTGGCCAAATAAGACTTCGCCGTTCTTATTACTAAAGAGTCAATTTGAACAATTATAACTTGACCCGATTTTAGGAGCGGGTCGTGTTTGTTTATACAGACATTTTCACAAAAAAACTGTCCAAGGGTACTTATTGTATATTTTTTTTCACAATAATTATGATGTATAAAGTACCAATTCAATTTGAATGGATTCAAAAGAACATTACTGCATGGATTGGAATTAAAAATTATCCCGATTTCATCCATTAAATAATATTTAAGTAAAAAATTTTTAAGTACTTGAAAAGTCTGTTTTAAATTGTCAAGTTGGAAATTTTTAGTTACCGAGATCTTATTATAAGTTTTTAAAAGGTAATCAAAATTCATAATTTGACAGGCTGTTCCTAAAGGTCCTAAAGAATTTCGAATTGGAATTCTAGCATAATTTTTAATTGATTCTTTTATCCCATTGTAATGTTTTACATCGTTGAATGGGTACATTTGAAAACAATTAGCTGATGACAAAATTATCAAAGATTTAGATTCCTTACTTCTATTCCAGAACGTATGAATAGTTCCTTGATTTTGTCTAAGTGATTCTTGAATCCTTTCCGTGGAATAAATAGAATAAAATGGATTGATCCGATTTGACCTATTATCCGAGATCAATTCGGGCCCTAATAGATTATTTCTTTTTCGTATATAAGATATATGTGGTTTAACTAAGTGGATTCTTATAAAATCTCGAATCAGACCAGTTGTACTTACTTCAAGAAAGGAAGCGCGAGCTTCTTCTAACGAAGAACTTTTGCTGCCTTGGTCCCAGCTCAAGACTAAACAAGTTCGAACTAATTGAATACTGGTTCCGGAAATTCTCCAAATTGGTTTGGCATTTCCATAAAGAATATAATTTACAACTTTAAGTTTTAGATTCTCCTTTTCCTGCAATGAATCCAGGGGAAAAAGTGTTTCGAAATTTATACCGTCCGATATTTCATATAAGATTACGGGTCGAACCAAAACAAAATATTTTTTCTTCGTAGGTGTGATCCATTGGACATAGATCCAATTTTGCAATTTTTTTGATTCGTTAATTTTTTTTTTTACCCCTCCGGGCGGTACCAAGATGCCACTGTGTCGGAATATCGTATCCACCTCTACAGGAAAATGTATATCCCCAGAAAAAATTTTAAGTTCAATCTTTTTTATTTTTTTCTCCATGCGGACCAATCCGCCGACTTGGCTTCTTGTATTTAACGCGATTCGTGTATCTACTCCAATAATACTATTATTTCGTACCATTATGGAACAAGATTCGGGTATAATATGCACCTCTTCGGGAATGAAAAAAAATCGATCTACTTTAGTTTGGTATTTTGACTTAAGTTCTTTGACTTCTGCATACTCAATTAGATCCTCTTTTTTGAGGATTGAATGCACGCCTATAGCCCCATATTTAATAATTCCCGAACTCTTTCTTCTATATTGAAGATCATCAAAATAAGAAAGAATACTATTTCTCCGAAAAATACCATTTATCGGTATTTCAATTGAAATACTAGAACGAGGCTGTTGTTCTTTTTCTCGTTCTTGAATCCATTGGAATGGAATGATGAGTCTATTTCTTCGCCTTTTTGATAATAAAAATAAATCATAATTTTTGTGGAGACTAAAAGGAAATCGAAGATTACAACGACCCCTATCTACGCTTAGATTAAATTCCGAATAATCGAGACTACTGCTTTTTTTTTTATCAGAAAGAACCGAAATACGGAATTTGGCTTTCCCTTGATCATTATTTACTGAAAAGCTAGAAATGGATTTCCCTTTGGCAGAAATAAAATGAACATTCATTTGATCTTGATCTTTATGGATTGAAAAAGGGACTACACTGGATCTGTACGAGCCTCCGGATACTATCCATAAATTACTTGTTTTTGGTAAGAGATGCACATTACTATATGTAAAAAGGGGCGCATGATAAACATCAGTACTCCAGTGCATTTCTCCCTCTGAGTTAGAATAAATATGTTTTCGAACCCTCTCTTTAAAATTAAAAGTGTATGTTGCTGCGCGAATCTCAGCAATCACTTGTTCTGATTCTACATATTGGTCATTTTGAACTAAAATAAAACTTTTTGGTGGAATAGTCACGTTATGTATAATATCCTCACTCTCAATAGTTACATACAAGTCTAGATAAGATAGAAAAGCGGGATGCCCGTGCCGTGTACGTATGGGATAAACCAAATCCTCAGGGAATTTTATTTTTCCATTAGAAGGGGCTCGTACGTGTTTTGCAGTACCCCCTGTGAATACTCCACCGGTATGAAACGTTCTTAATGTTAGTTGAGTACCGGGTTCCCCAATAGATTGACCCGCAATAATACCTACAGCTTCCCCCAATTCGACAAGGTCACCATGAGTAAGGCTCCGACCATAGCATAATCGGCAGATCCAAGACGTACTCTTACAAGTAAGGGGAGTTCGGATCGAGATGGGCTCTGTTTGAAAAGTTATGAATCGATTGACAAGTCCAATACCAATATCTTGATTTCGAATGGCAAGACATCGTGAGCCTATATATATATCGTCTGCTAATACACGGCCAATCAATGTTTGGATAAAAATTCTTTCCAACATGATTCCATTTCGAGGACTTACAGAAATTCCTTGGATGGTTCCACAGTCTCTTCTACGTACAACAATGTGTTGAACTACTTCAACAAGTCTACGTGTAAGATATCCAGCATCTGATGTTCGGACAGCTGTATCTACAACTCCTTTGCGGGCTCCGTAACAAGAAATGATATATTCTGTTAAAGACAGACCTTCGCGTAAATTGCTTTGAATAGGTAAATCAATCATTTGTCCTTGTGGATCCGACATTAATCCTCTCATACCTACTAATTGGTGCACTTGAGATGCATTTCCCCTCGCTCCCGAAAAGGACATCATATGGACTGGATTAAAAGGATCTGTCATCCGAAAATTAGGATTCATTTCTTGTCGCAAATATTCACTTGTAGCATACCATATCTCAATAGATTGTCGTAATTTTTCTACCGCGTGTACATTTCCATAATTATGATGCTTTTCCAAAATAAAACTTTGTTGTTCAGCATCTTGGACTAGCCACCCTTTAGAAGGTATTGTTAAAAGATCATCAATTGTTAATGAAATGGACGTCTCAGTGGCTTGCCGAAACCCCAGAGTCTTTACTTGATCCAGGATATGTGATGTATATGCCATTCCGAAGTGATCTATTAATCTACTAATAAGTCGTTTAATGGCAGTTCCATCTATCGCTTTATTGTGAAAGACCAGATCGGCCTGTTCTGCCATAAGTACCTCCATATTCTGATGAGTGGGGTTTGACAATAGGTTTGAGTCAATGACTTCCTTTTCTCGATTTTCATTCGTGTAGAAATTCAGGAAATAGGGTCCTAGTGTAACCCGAGGAACTGGACTCGAATTCACACTGATTTAATGGAACCTCTTAGCTTGGATACCGAGGAGGCCCGACAAAACCCTTGTATAGCTTCTTCAATTTCTCGATAAAGAGAAATATGACCAACAGTTGTTCGAACATATAAACAAAAAATTTCTTTTTTTATACTTCTTAGTATTAGTAAGTGTCCATAAATCTCATGATAGGTACCCAAAGATTCATATTGAACTTCGACGGGAACTTCTCTTGAAGTAATAACGCATTGATCTAGTCGCCACCGCAGCCACAAAGGACTCGCTAAATGGAGTAGTTTCCGCCGATAAGCCCCAATTGCATCATAAGAATTACAAAAAAAGTTTTTTGTATATTTTTTGTGATTAGGGTGGATTCCTTTATTTTTATATTGTCTTTTTCTCTGATTACAAGGATTATACCTATTTACACAAATACCTAGGCGATTCCCACTCGTTAATACATAGAGTCCAATAAGCATATCTTGAGTTGGTATGGAAATGGGATTCCCAATAGCCGGAGATAAAAGATTTGTATGAGAAAACATAAGTAAACGCGCCTCTGTTTGAGCCTCTAAAGATAACGGTACATGAACCGCCATTTGGTCTCCATCAAAGTCGGCGTTGAATCCCTTACAAACTAATGGATGTAACCAAATAGCATGTCCCTCTACTAAAATAGGTTGGAAGGCTTGTATGCCTAATCTATGCAAAGTGGGGGCCCTATTCAACAATACGGGGTGCCCTTGCATAACTTCCTGAAGTATTTCCCATACAATTGGCTCTTTTTCCCGAATTTTACTTTTAGCAACTCCTATGTTCGAAGCAAAATGTTGTCTAATTAAACCACGAATTACAAATGTCTGGAAAAGTTCTATTGCTATTTCGCGAGGCAATCCACATCGATGTAATGAAAGTGAAGGACCTACAACAATGACGGACCGCCCCGAATAATCCACTCGTTTGCCAAGTAGAGTTTCTCGAAATCTTCCTTCTTTGCCTTCAATTACATCTGAAAAAGACTTGTAAACCTTATTATGACCGTCTCTCATTG